CCCTTTTACTTGCAGGAGTACATCTTGGATCTGTCAATTATGTTATGGCCGAAGTCCTACTCATGGTGACCTGGTCGAGTTGGGAGAAGCCGTAGGCATTATTGCGGGTCAATCAATTGGGGAACCGGGGACTCAACTAACATTAAGAACTTTTCATACCGGCGGAGTATTCACAGGTGGTACTGCCGAATATGTACGAGCTCCCTCTAATGGAAAAATCAAATTTGATGAGGATTTGGTTCATCCCACACGTACCCGTCATGGGCATCCTGCTTTTCTATGTTTTATAGACTTGTATGTAACTATTGAGAGTCGAGATATTCTACATAATGTGAATATTCCAACAAAAAGTTTGATTTTAGTTCAAAATGATCAATATGTAGAATCAGAACAAGTGATTGCCGAGATTCGTGCCGGAACGTCCACTTTTCATTTTAAAGAAAGGGTTCAAAAACATATTTATTCTGAGTCAGAAGGAGAAATGCACTGGAGTACTGATGGCTATCATGCGCCCGAATATCCATATAGTAATGTTCATCTATTACCAAAAACAAGTCATTTATGGATATTAGCAGGAGGTCTATGCAGATTCAATATAGTGTCTTTTTCACTCCACAAGGATCAAGATCAAATGAATGCTAATTCTTTTTCTCTCGAAGAAAGATATATCTTTGATCTCTCACTGACTAATGATCAAGTAAGACATAAATTGTTGGATACCTTTGGTAAAAAAGATAGGGAAATTCTTGACTATTCAAAACCTTATCGAATCATATCCAAGGGTCATTGGAATCTCATAGAGCCTTCTACTTCTATTCGTCAAGAGAATTCCTTGGCTAAAAAGCGAAGAAATAGATTCGTGATTCCCTTACAATATGATCAAGAACAAGAAAAGAAACTAAAACCCTGTTTTGGTATTTCGATGAAAATACCTATAAATGGTATTTTACGTAGAAATAGTATTCTTGCTTATTTTGATGATCCGCGATACAGAAGAAGCAGCTCGGGAATTACTAAATATGGGATTGTCGAAGTAGATTCAATCGTAAAAAAAGAGGATTTTATTGAGTATCGAGGAGCAAAAGAATTTAGTCCGAAATACCAAATGCAAATGAAAGTAGATCGCTTTTTTTTCATTCCCGAGGAAGTGCATATCTTACCCGGATCTTCGCCCATAATGGTCCGGAACAATAGTATCATTGGAGTAGATACACGACTTGCTTTAAATATGAATACAAGAAGTCGAGTAGGTGGATTAGTCCGAGTGGAGAGAAAAAAAAAAAGTATGGAACTGAAAATCTTTTCTGGAGATATTCATTTTTCTGGAGAGGTGGATAAAATATCTAGGCACAGTGGCGTTTTGATACCACCAGGAATGGAAAAAAAGAATTCTAAAGGATCAAAAAAATTGAAAAATTGGATCTATGTCCAACGAATTACACCTACCAAAAAAAAGTATTTTGTTTTGGTTCGGCCCGTAGTCACATATGAAATAGCTGATGGGATAAATTTAGCAACACTTTTCTCTCAGGATCTCTTGCAGGAAAAGGATAATGTACAACTTCGAATTGTCAATTATATACTTTATGGAAATGGCAAGTCAATTCGAGGAATTTCTCACACAAGTATTCAATTAGTTCGGGCTTGCTTAGTATTGACTTGGGACCAAGAACAAGAAAAAAAGAGTTCTATAGAAGAAGAGGTTCATGCTTCTTTTGTTGAAATAAGGGCAAATGATCTGCTTCGTGATTTCATCCGAATTGAGTTAGTAAAATCCACTATTTCGTATACCGAAAAAAGGTATGATACGGCAGGTTCAGGATTGATTTCCAATAATGAATTAGATCGTGCCGATAGAAATCCTTTTGATTCCAAGGCGAAGATTCAATTATTTCCCCAACATCAGGAAACTCTTGGTACGTTGTTGAATCGAAATAAGGAATGCCAATCTTTCATAATTTTGTCATCATCCAATTGTTTTCGAATTGGCCCCTTCAATACTTCGAGATATAATAATGCGACAAAAGAATCGGATCCCCTGACTCCAATTAGGGATTTTTTGGGTCCTTTAGGTACTATTGTGCCTAAAATAGTAAATTTTCGTTCATCTTACTATTTAAGAACTTATAATCAAGTCTTTTTAAAGAAATATTTTTTACTTGAAAAATTTCAACAGACTTTCCAAGTGCTTCAAGTACTTCCATTTCAATACTGTTTCCTAGATGAAAATAGTAGTATTTATAATCCCGATCCATGCAGTAACATCATTTGGAATTCATTCCATTTGAATTGGTGTTTTCTCCATCACGATTCTTGTGAAGAGGCATGGACAATAATTAGCCTTGGACAATTCCTTTGTGAAAATGTATGTCTATTGAAATACGGATCACGCATAAAAAAATCTGGTCAAATTTTCATTGTTCATGTTGACTCTTTAGTTATAAGATCAGCTAAGCCCTATTTGGTCACTCCAGGAGCAACTGTCCATGGCCATTATGGGGAAACCTTTTATGAAGGAGATACATTAATTACATTTATATATGAAAAATCGAGATCTGGTGACATAACGCAAGGTCTTCCAAAAGTGGAACAAATCTTAGAAGTTCGTTCAATTGATTCAATATCGATGAACCTCGAAAGAAGAGTTGAAGGTTGGGACGACCGTATCCGAAGGATTCTTGGGATCCCCTGGGGATTCTTTATTGGAGCTGAACTAACCATAGCCCAAAGTCGTATCTCTTTGGTTAATAAGATCCAAAAGGTTTATCGATCCCAGGGGGTACAGATCCATAATAGACATATAGAGATTATTGTACGTCAAGTAACATCAAGAGTTTTGGTTTCAGAAGATGGAATGTCTAATGTTTTTTTACCTGGGGAATTTATTGGATTGTTGCGAGCAGAGCGAGCAGGGCGTGTTTTGGACGAAGCGATCTGTTATCGGGCAATCTTATTGGGAATAACGAAGTCATCTCTGAATACTCAAAGTTTCATATCCGAAGCGAGTTTTCAAGAAACTGCTCGAGTTTTAGCAAAAGCTGCTCTACGAGGTCGTATTGATTGGTTGAAAGGCCTGAAAGAGAACGTTGTTCTGGGGGGGATTATACCGGTTGGTACCGGATTCAAAAAATTAGTACATCGTTCAAAGCAAGACAAAAACATTCATTTGAAAATCAAAAGGAAGAATCTATTCGAGTTGGAAATGGGAGATATTTTGTTACACCATAGAGAATTATTTTGTTCTTGTGCCCCAAACACTTTCCATGAGACATCAGACCAATCATTTACGTAATGTAATTTACTAATTCCTAACAAGAGGTTCATTCTTTTTACTTTAAGTCTCTGGTCCGATTATGGATTTCGTAATAAATCAATGAAATAAAAAAGAAAGAATGAAATTCATGGTTTGGGTCGTAGATTAATGGTCAATCCAGGTAGAAGGTTCCGTCGGAACAATTATTTATTTCACAAGGTACTGAATCTCTTTGAAAAAAAAAAAGAAAGTGGGAAAATGGGAAGACGATATTGGAACATCAATTTGGAAGAAATGATGGAAGCAGGAGTTCATTTTGGTCATGGTACTAATAAATGGAATCCTAGAATGGCTCCTTACATCTCTGCAAAGCGTAAAGGTATTCATATTACAAATCTTACTATAACTGCTCGTTTTTTATCAGAAGCCTGCGATTTAGTTTTTGATGCAGCAAGTAGGGGAAAAAAATTCTTAATCGTTGGCACCAAAAAGAAAGCAGCGGATTTAGTAGCATCAGCAGCAATAAGGGCTCGATGTCATTATGTTAATAAAAAATGGCTTGGTGGTATGTTAACGAATTGGTCTACTACAGAAACAAGACTTCAGAAGTTCAGGGACTTAAGAGCAGAACAAAAGATGGGGAAACTCAATCGTCTCCCCAAAGGAGATGCAGCAATGTTGAAGAGAAAGTTATCTACCTTGCAAACATATCTGGGTGGGATCAAATATATGACGGGATTGCCCGATATTGTAATTATCGTTGATCAGCAAGAAGAATATACGGTTCTTCGAGAATGTGTCATTTTGGGTATTCCGACGATTTGTTTAATCGATACAAATTGTGACCCAGATCTTGCAGATATTTCTATTCCGGCCAACGATGATGCTATAGCTTCGATTCGATTGATTCTTACCAAATTAGTATCTGCAATTTGTGAGGGCCGTTCTAGTTATCTAAAAAATGGTTGATTATCTTATCATTAATCTGATCATTAAGAAGAAGAAAGAAGAATATTAGTTTGTTTTTGGTGAACTCTCTTTGATTGTTACTATTTTGGTTTGCATCTTTTGGAGTTTGAACTATGTTTTGAATATTGAATAATATTTAAGATTGAAAACATAAAATGATTGGTCTTTTTTTTTTATGTGATTTCCTAAATATACGATTCATAACTTAAATTCATGAATGAACATAGATGAATTGAGAAAGAGATGGTTGAATCAAAATAATTACTTTTTTGAATCTGTTAGAGGACAATATGAATGTTATACCATGTTCCATTCAAACACTCAAAGGGTTATACGATATATCAGGTGTAGAAGTAGGCCAACATTTATATTGGCAAATAGGAGGTTTACAAATTCATGCCCAAGTACTTATCACTTCTTGGGTTGTAATTGCTATCTTATTAGGTTCAGTCATCATAGCTGTTCGGAATCCACAAACCATTCCGACCGACGGTCAGAATTTCTTCGAATATGTCCTTGAATTTATTCAAGACTTGAGCAAAACTCAGATTGGAGAGGGGTATGGTCCTTGGGTTCCATTTATAGGAACGATGTTCCTATTTATCTTTGTTTCTAACTGGTCAGGTGCTCTTTTACCTTGGAAAATCATAAAGTTACCTCATGGAGAGTTAGCTGCGCCCACGAATGATATAAATACTACTGTTGCTTTAGCTTTACCTACGTCAGTGGCATATTTCTATGCGGGTCTTAGCAAAAAAGGATTGGGATATTTCGGGAAATACATTCAACCAACTCCAATACTTTTACCAATTAATATTCTAGAAGATTTCACAAAACCTTTATCTCTTAGTTTTCGACTTTTCGGGAATATATTGGCTGATGAATTAGTGGTTGTTGTTCTTGTTTCTTTAGTGCCTTCAGTAGTTCCTATACCTGTCATGTTTCTTGGATTATTTACAAGTGGTATTCAAGCTCTTATTTTTGCAACTTTGGCTGCGGCTTATATAGGTGAATCCATGGAGGGTCATCATTGACTAACTTTCGAAATAGTCTTTTTTGAAGCTTATCCCAATTCAAGCAATGCGGGGGTTCAATATAATCCACTACTGGGTTGGATAAGAAAATGCAAATAGCTACATGTATGTATATATGAAGAAAGATAGATGATATTGCAGAATTTGGAATAGAAAGAAGGGTTGGGGATCCTACTACATATATTACTACATATATGTATATGTAATGCCTATGAGTATCAATCCTTGTGTATGTTTCGAAGAATGGTTCCAGAATACGATTTAATAGAAGAAAAAGTGCAGGTGATTTACGTTATGGAAGAAGAAAAGTATATGTTATTTACTAGTTAAATAGCAATTACCCCTATCTCTTTTTTTTCTAGCCCACTGCATTTATATGGATTCCCATATCAGTCCTTTTTCTATTTTGTCTGTTATTGTGAATTGAATGAAAGAGAAAGAATAGAATATTTTATAAACAAGGAAACGCAATGACTAAAATCGTATACATATCTATTACATAAGGTAGAAAGGAAAAACGGTATATCGAAGTAGTTCTGACAATTCAGTAATATTATGAATTCCATTTGGAGCTTTTAGCTACTTCGACCCGATAGATTTTAGTGATAAAGATCAAAAAATAAAAAATAAGTGTAGTAAAGTAAATAGTAAAAGTAGAAGTAGAAAAAGAAGTAGATTAAGTACTAATTCATTGGTTGGTTGTATCATTAACCATTTCTTTTTTTGGTGCGAGGAGCTTACCATGAATCCACTTATTTCTGCTGCTTCCGTTATTGCTGCTGGATTGGCTGTAGGGCTTGCTTCTATCGGACCTGGGGTTGGTCAAGGTACTGCTGCGGGCCAAGCCGTAGAAGGTATTGCGAGACAACCAGAAGCAGAGGGTAAAATACGAGGTACTTTATTGCTTAGTCTGGCTTTTATGGAAGCTTTAACAATTTATGGACTGGTCGTGGCATTAGCTCTTTTATTTGCAAATCCTTTTGTTTAATGTTTCATTTCATCTTAGAAGAAAAACATAACCATAACTAAGAAATTTGAGAATTCTCAAATTCCATTAAGAATAATAAGCGGAGTGATACAAAAAGAACTCTGTTCTTTGTTAGTCCTATCTATAAAGGGAGAGCATATGAAAAATCTAATTGATTCTTTTGTTTCCGTGGGGCACTGGTCATCCGCTGGGAGTTTCGAGTTTAATACCGATATTTTAGCAACAAATCCAATAAATCTAAGCGTAGTGCTGGGTGTATTGATTTTTTTTGGAAAGGGAGTGTGTGCGAGTTGTTTATTTCAAGAATAGGTTGGATTTCACCGACTGCACTTTCTTTCTATTTATGTATTCTTTTTTATAGCAGAACTAGGAACAAAGGGTGCACAATCTCGACGAATTACTTCTGAATTGGATTTCATTCAGAAATCATATGTAAGAACCATAGCATTTCGTGATTAATTGGTAAATGAACTTTGATTCTCTTCTCTATCAACCAATAATGTTGAGGTCTTTTACATGGTTAAAGATCAATTGTTTGAAGTCCAGGCACAGCATAGCATGGTACTCTTTCTACCGCTAGGTTAGTACCAAAAAGGTTTAAAAATGATAAAAATAAAAAAGGAATAATTGGGAATTTATTCGATGTAGAACACTCATATGGATAAAATTATTTGAACCATTCACTGGAAAAATGGGTATCTTCCCCCCCACTGCCGAATCGACGACCTATGTATTGTATTTATATAAAATATTTGTATAAAAAAGAGAATTTTTTGGATGAAAAAAATCGAAATCTCATTCTAATAATAATGAGAATGAAGTAATGAAGTTCAGAATTATATTCAATTCTATTTCTATTCTAATAGTATAATAGAATTCTTTTTTCTTTAAAATATTTTTTTTTGAAAGAAAGAAGTTCTAAATAAAGAACAAATAAAGAAACAACTTTGCTGACAATTTTTTATTTTTTGTCTGGTCTGAAGAGTCCTCCTAAGATTCTGATGTTAGATCAGTTTCGATAGCTTTGAATACGAACAGAAAAGAGAGGATAGGCTCATTCCATTCAAAGATATGGGAATGTCCATCAATAAAAGAAAAGATAAAAGAAACAATTGAGCGTGAGAGCCAAATGAATCGAAAGATTCATGTTTGGTTCGGGAAGAGATATTCTAGTTGTTAAATGAATGGAAAGATAATCTACTTTCATTAAATGATTTATTAGATAAGCGAAAACAGAGGATCTTGAGTACTATTCG